GGTGAAAATAGATTCAAAGAATAGGTTAAAGTTTTCATTGAACGCAATTCTAACTAAGCCTAAGCGTGAAAAAAAATCTATTGGAATGAACAAAATAGGTAAAAAACCCCTTCGGTGGTCATACAAATTAATCAACGAGTTGGAACAATATTTTAAAAAACGACGAAAAGAACAAGGTATAATGCAAGGGCTGGATCACCAGCTTAGAACAAGAAGATTTAAACGTATATCTTTTTTAACTCGTTCCAGACGAAGTTTTAAGAAATCTCAGTTCAAGAATTTTAATCTTTATAGAAAATTTAATAGAGAGTCTGGGTTTATAAGTTATTTCGAAGAACCTGATTTTCGTCGAGCCGTAATCAAAGGATCTATGCGCGTTCAAAGACGTAAAATGGTTATTTGGGGACCGTCCCAAGGAAATCCCCATTCACCACTTTTTTTGGAAAAAATGGAAGATTTTCCTTTTCCTATATCCGACCTAATGAAACTTTTTTTTAATATTAGAGGTTGGTTGGGTAAAAAGTCAGAATTTGAAATTTTAGATCAACAATTGCAAATAAAAAAAAACAACCAGGAAGACGTAATAGAATTCTGGGAGAACATTCCATATGCACAAAAAACAAGAAGTATTCTGTTACTAGCTCAATCAATTTTTAGAAGATATATTAAATTACCCTTATTAATAATAGCTAAGAATATTGGATGTATTTTATTACGGCAATCTCCGGAATGGTATGAGGATTTCCAAGATTGGAATAGAGAAATTTATCTAAAGTGTAGCTATAATGGTCTACAATTCTCCAAAACAGAATTTCCTAAAAATTGGTTAAGAGAAGGTTTTCAGATCAAAATCCTATATCCTTTTCATTTGAAACCTTGGCACAGATCTAAACTACGACTCTCTGATAGAGATCGAAAGCAACAAGATGATTTTGATTCTTGTTTTTTAACAGTTTTAGGAAAGGAAACAGAATATCCTTTTGGTCCTCCTCGAAAAACACCTTCCTTTTTTGAACCCATTTTTGAAGATATAGACTATAAAGTCGAAATAAAAAAATTGAATTTTAGAGTTCGAAGAGTTTTAAAAAAAATAAAAAAAAAACAAGGAAAAGCTGTTTTATTTGTAAAACAAAAAATAAAAGAACTTTTAAAAGAAAATAAAATTCCATTATTTATACCGACAGAAATATATGAATCAAGTGAAACTCAAACAGAAAAGGATTCTATAATCAGCGCTCAGATAATTCAGGAATCACTTATTCAAAATCGATCTACAGGTTGGACAAATTATTCACAGGCCGAAAAAGAAATGAAACATAGAATTGATAGAAGAAACACAATCAGAAATCAAATAGAAATAATGAAAAAAAATAAAAAAAAAGTAACGCCGAGAATAAAAAAAAATAATAAGAATAATGGAAATAATGGAGAATCACCCCCAAAAATTTGGAAAATATTAAAAAGAAAAAATATTGAATTAATAGTTAAATTTTTCATTGAAAAAATATACATAGATATCTTTCTATGTATCATTAATATGCGCAGAATCACTCTACAAATTTGTATGGAATCAACAAAAAAAATTCTTGATAAATACATTGACAATAATGAAATAAATAAAGATCAAGAAAAGATTAATAAAACAAAACAAAATAAAATTGACTTCATTTCGCCTATAACTATAAAAAAGGCTTTTGATAATCTTAGAAATAGTAAGCGGAAGTCACATATTTTTTTAAATTTATCTTACTTGTCACAAAAATATGTATTTTTAAAATTATCACAAACCCAAGTTATTAACTTCAATAAGTTAAGATCTCTTCTTCAATATAATGGACCTTCTTTTTTTCTTAAGAATGAAATAAAAGATCTTTTTGGAAGACAAGGAATATTTGATTCCGAAGTAAGACATAAGAAACTTCCAAATAATGCAATGAATCCATGGAAAAACTGGTTAAGAGGTCATTATCAATACGATTTATCGCAGATTACATGGTCTAGATTAGTCCCACAAAAATGGAGAAATGGACTAAATCAATGTCATACGTCTCAAAATAAGGATTTAAATAAACGGTATTCCTATGAAAAAGACCAATTATTTGATTCAAAAAAAAAACAAAATTTGAAAGTCTATTTATTACGAAATAAAGAGGAGAATTTTCAAAAAAACTATAGATATGATCTTTTATCATATAAATATATATATATTCATTCTGAAACTAAGAAGAAGGCCTCTATTTATAGATCATCATTAGAAACAAATAAGAATCAAGAAAATTCCAACAGAAATAAGGAAAAAATTTTTAGCATACTCAAGAATATTCCTATCAAGAATTATCTAGGAAAAAGTGATATTATAGATAGGGAAAAAAATACAGATAGAAAATATTTGGGTTGGAAATTTAGTACAAATATTGAGGTTGAACCTAAAAAAGACCAAATCCGGGATAAACTTAATAATAAAGGTAATGGTCTTTTTTATCTTCCAATTGATTCAAATTCTGAAATCAATTACAAAAAGGTCTTTTTTGATTGGATGGGAATGTCTTTTGATTGGATGGGAATGAATGAAAAATTCTTAATCTTAAATCGCCTCATATCGAATCCGAAAGTTTTTTTCTTTCCAGAGTTTGTGATACTTTATCATAAATATAAAGAGAAACCTTGGTTTATCCCAAGCAACTTACTTCTTTTTAATTTGAATATAAATCCAAATTTTATTGAAAATCAAAATATCAAGGGAAAACAAGAGGAGTATGAGTTTTTTTTTAATTTTAGCCCATCAAATTCAAAACAATATTTTGAATTAAAGAATCAAAACAATATTGAAGAATATTTTTTAGAATCCATTGAAAAACTAAAAATATTCCTTAAAGGAGATTTTCCTTTGCAATTAAGATGGACTGGACGTTTGAATCAATTGAATCAAAAAATGCTGAATAATATCCAGATATATGGTCTGCTGGTTAGCCTCATAAATGTAAGAAAAATTACTATATCCTATATTCAAAGGAAAGAAATGAATCTGGATATAATGAGGAGGCGTTTAAATCTTACACAATTAACGAAAAAGGGAATATTAATTATGGAACCTGCCCGTCTATCTGTCAAAAATGACGGACAGTTTTTTATGTATCAAATCATAGGTATTTCCTTGGTTCATAAAAGTAAGCACCAAAGTAATCAAAGATACCGAAACCCCAAAAATGTTGCTAAGAATACTTTTGATGAATCCATTTCAAGAGATAAAATAAAAACTCTAAATGGAGACAAAAATAATTTAGATTTGCTTGTTCCTGAAAAAATTTTCTCGTCTAGACGTCGTAGAGAATTGAGAATTCTAATTTCTTTCAATTTGAATTTAAAGAATCAGAATGGTGTGCATAGAAATAATTTATTTTGCAAGGAAAACAAGATAAAAAACTGGAGTCAATTTTTGGAGGAAAGTAAAATTTTTGACAGAAAAAAAAATGAATTAAATAAATTAAAGTTCTTTTTTTGGCCTAATTATCGATTAGAAGATTTAGCTTGTATGAATCGCTATTGGTTTGATACCAATAATGGGAGCCGCTTCAGTATGTTAAGGATATATATGTATCCCTGATTAAAAATTTTGAGTTTCCTATATATTCTATTGTTCTATCAATGATATTTTTTTCATTTTTTTCATTTTTTCTTCTGTCCGCGACCATGTTATATGCAAGCAACCCGATGCGCATATGCGCTGTCTTACATCCCAGTCTAGGATACGTGAATATTAAGGAAAATGGGGTATCAATTAAATTAAAGCTATAAATTAATCAACAGAATAAATTAATCAATCGAATCTTCGGACTGAACTATTTGGTATCGTCTTTTTGTATCACTATACAAATGAACTCAAAAATCAGATTGATTAAAAATTGAAAAAACTAGGAATGTATAAAGAAATTATAATTATTGTATATACTACATTAAAATTTGTGACATTATTATTACTGATCAATAAAATAAATATCTGTCTGTAAAAAGGGGAGTGTGAAATTCTTTTATGGTAAAAAATTCATTTATTTCAATTATTTTGCAAGAACAAGAAGAAAACAAAGAAAACAGAGGATCTGTTGAATTTCAAGTAGTAAGTTTCACCAACAAGATACGGAGGCTTACTTCACATTTGGAATTGCACAAAAAAGACTATTTATCTCAAAGAGGTCTGCGGAAAATTCTCGGAAAACGTCAACGGCTGCTGGCTTATTTGTCAAAAAAAAATAGAGCACGTTATAAAGAATTAATAGGGCAGTTGGATATTCGAGAGAGAAAAACTCGTTAATTTGAAGAGTTAGTTTGAATTATTGGCTTAAAGTTTGGTGAACTTCTTTTCGCTTTCAGCAATTCATGGAAGAATGAATCAGGAAAAACCTATGACTGTACCAGCTACAAGAAAAGACCTCATGATAGTCAATATGGGACCTCACCACCCATCAATGCATGGTGTTCTTCGACTCATTGTTACTTTAGATGGTGAAGATGTTATTGACTGTGAACCAATATTGGGTTATTTACACAGAGGTATGGAAAAAATTGCGGAAAATCGAACAATTATACAATATTTGCCTTATGTAACACGTTGGGATTATTTAGCTACTATGTTCACAGAAGCAATAACTGTAAATGCGCCAGAGCAATTAGGCAATATTCAAGTCCCTAAAAGGGCCAGTTATATCAGAGTCATTATGTTGGAGTTAAGTCGTATAGCTTCGCATTTGTTATGGCTTGGCCCTTTTATGGCAGATATTGGGGCACAGACTCCTTTCTTCTATATTTTTCGAGAAAGAGAATTGATATATGACCTATTCGAAGCTGCCACCGGTATGCGAATGATGCACAATTTTTTTCGTATTGGCGGAGTCGCTGCTGATTTACCTCATGGCTGGATAGATAAATGTTTGGATTTTTGCGATTATTTTTTAACAGGAATTGCTGAATATCAAAAGCTTATTACAAGGAATCCCATTTTTTTA